ACAAAGAAACTCAAAACACCAACTCCATTAGTAATTCCATCAATTACTCGTCTATCAAAAAAAGAAGTTAACTTGGCCAATCCTCTTATTCCCCCAATAAAGAATCTTGCATAAAAAGCATCTATGTAACCACGATTATATGACCAATCATATATACCATTTATTATTTTGTCCAAAAGAATTCTTTTAGGACCTGTTTTAACAAAAGAGTTAATTAAGTCCCAATTTTGCAAAGATGAATAAACAGGTTTATATAAAAAAAAGGCTATAAATATTCCAAAAAGAGCTATACTAACTGAAAAAATAGCATCTTTCAAAAATTCATACCAATCTATTGAATTATTCAAATTTTGATGTAAAAGGTTTATAGACGGAGTTAACCATTTTGATAATATGTCCAAATACAATCCTTCTTGGTTGAAAGGAATTCCTAGGGATCCAACGAACAACGTAAATAGAACCAATACAAGTATAGGAAATAACATAGTATTATCCGATTCATAAGGATACGAAAAAAACTTCTTATTTCCAAAACGGGTAATAGTAATAAAAGGTTGTGTGATGTTTCTTGCATTCTGATCAATTAGATACGTTTTTTTTGAAAAAAAATAAAAAATATCATGATTTTTCATTGTTAATAACGTTAATAAACTAAAATTTTTGTTAATTTTTTTTGAATCTTCTTTACCCCATAGAGATATTGAATAGAAGGGAGTATTCTTTTTGCCACTATAATTTTGAAAATGAACGTTTAAATGTCCTTCAAAAGTAAGTAAATATATTCGAAACATATAAAATGCGGTTAATCCCGCTGTAAACCAAGCTATTATTGCGAAAATTGGTGAATACAACCAAGTATCATTAAGAATTTCATCTTTGGACCAAAAACAAGCAAGAGGTGGAATACCACAAAGAGAAAGTGTACCTAATAAAAAAGCGGTTTTGGTAATTGGGATATGTTTTGTTAAACCCCCCATATAAACCATATTCTGACTTTTATTTGGAGAATATCCAACAAGAGTTTCCATTGAATGAATAACGGATCCGGACCCTAAAAATAATAATGCTTTCGAATAAGCATGAGTAATCAAATGAAATAAAGCACTTCGATAAGACCCCATACCTAGAGCTAACATCATATAACCCAATTGAGACATTGTGGAATAGGCTAAACCTCTCTTAATGTCTTTTTGAGCAAGGGCAAAAGTAGCCCCGAATAATATTGTTATTACTCCTACCAAAGAGATGAAATTCATTATGTGAGGGATGACTATGAAAAGAGGAATAAGCCGAGCTACAAGAAAAATGCCCGCAGCTACCATAGTAGCAGCATGTATAAGAGCCGAAATAGGAGTAGGCCCCTCCATGGCATCCGGTAACCATACATGAAGGGGAAATTGTGCAGATTTAGCAACCGCACCGGCAAATAATAGAACGGCACAGAAAGTAACAAATAAAAAATTGACTTCATTATGATTATTAGAAATCAAGTTATTGAATATTTTGAATAAATCTCGAAATTCGAAACTCCCTGTTATCCAATAAAAACCTAAAATTCCTAATAATAAACCAAAATCCCCAACACGATTAGTTACAAATGCCTTTTGGCAAGCATTTGCAACAACAGGCCGTGTGAACCAAAACCCTATTAATAGATATGAACACATTCCTACCAATTCCCAAAAAATATAAATTTGTATCAAATTAGAACTAGTAACTAATCCTAACATAGAAGTACTGAAAAAACTCATATAAGCAAAAAATCTCAAATATCCTTGATCATACGACATATAATTATCACTATAAATAAGAACCATAATTCCAATAGTAGTGATTAATATTGACATAATAGAAGTAAGCGGGTCGATCAAGTAACCGAATTCTAAAGAAAAATCATTATTAATGATCCAAGACCATACATATTGATAGATAGAACTGCCATTTATTTGCTGAATAAACAGATTGATCGAAAAAATCATGACTATACTTAATAAAAAAACACTTTGAAAAGCCCACATACGGCGAAGACTTTTTGTTGCCGACGGAAAAAGAAGAAGTCCCGCTCCTATTAACATAGGAACTGGAAGTGGAAGGAAAGGTATTATCCACGAATATTGATATGTCTGTTCCATAAAAAAGTTTTTTTATTCTTAATTGATTGTTTCCGATTTACCGGATCCTACCCCCTTTCAATTTCAAAACAAAAGGGGTCAATAAAAAAATCAAGAGATGTACTAACTTAAAGATATTTTTCGAATTTTATATATTATCTGGGTCTTTCCAAAATACTTTAAATATTAAAATAAAGAAGTTACAATTGGTCAAATGATATGACCTACTTGCTCATAAAAAGCGAATTTAGTTATTAACTAATATTTTTCTTAAAATAACGAAAATACAAAATTTCATTATTATTAAATCACTTTATATTCATAAAGTAATGATAAAAAATTACACTAAAAAGAAATCTGATATGAATCGATATGAATCATAGGATTAACTAAAGTACAATTTTTGTACGAATCTCGCTTTTTAGTCAGTTTGTTCCAAATCATTAACTAGTTTCAGTATAAAACTGATTGATTAGTTTCCGTTTCAATAAAAAAACAGTTATAGGAAACGCTATAATATCTAACATTTTTTATTTTCTATAAGATTTATTTTTATATTTATCAAAAAAGGGGGTAATTATCAAAAGGGGGTAAAATAAAATCAAATTTAATAAAAAAATAACGAAGATTCTTTTTAACAAAACGTGTATCTTTTAACAGATTCATTACTTTAATTACTAGTTTGATTCGAATTTTAAAATGGAATTTCGAAGTATTCTTTACTCAAGTTTGACCAATTAATAGAAAAAATTAAAGTTTTCATTAGGCTTTTCATTAGGCAATGGGTTCTTAAAGGGTTCTTAAATCCTTCGGTCTATTTTATGTAGAAAAAAAAATTAAATTATATTTTTATAATTTTTATAGTAAGATTTTGTACGATTTTCGCATATTTTTTATCTATATATATATATTTTTTTTTGTTTTCTCTAGATAATATATATTATCTTATCTAATTATTATCTAGAAAATAACTAGATAATGAATATATTCGTTTTGACCAATAGATGTCTTTCACATCCAACTATAACAACGAGTAATCTCTTAATTTTTAAATGGCAGTTCCAAAAAAACGTACTTCTATATCAAAAAAGCGTATTCGTAAAAATATTTGGAAAGGGAAGGGATATTGGGCAGCCTTAAAAGCGTTGTCATTAGGTAAATCTCTTTCTACCGGAAACTCAAAAAGTTTTTTTGTGCGACAAAAAAAGTCATAAAATAAAACATTGGAATAATCCGAATAGAAAAATAGGCCCATTTCATTCTTAATAGGAAATCAACAAACCTATTGTTTGTGGCTAATCAATATGAACTATAACTCGCTTCGCTATTAGGATATGTATAATAATAATTCTTCGGTTTAGGGGTTAGTAAATTATAAAAAGCTTTTGAAAAAAGAATAAAGACAAGATACAAAACTTGAGCCTTTGTTAGTATATTTTCTTGTTTTGGAGATGGGGGAGTCTTTTTCCCCATCAACCTATTTGTCACAATTACAATAATCGACGTTTTTATATATATATATATATATGAATATATATATTGAAGAAGGGTAAAAAAGAGATCTTTAGTTAAAATTAATACATCGTTGAAATTAATTTATTCATTTATTTTGAAAATTTTTTGTGTAACTTTATGATTTCTTATTTATCTGAATTTCTCTGAATTAATCTATTAGAATATATAAATTTCCCATATATATGTCTCTTTCAACCCAACCGACAAAAGCCTGGAATTTTTTATCCGAATTAATGTGCAAGTTTTGAGTAATAAAAAGGGGTCTTATTTTTTGTTCATTAGTAAAATACATTTTTTCACTTTTAGGAAATAATATAAATGATAAATCTTTTATGAAAAAAAAATAAAGAAATCTTTTATAGTTCTATCAATAACTAGAGGGTTGAAGTTTATAGTTTCAATAGTTCGATTCTATTGAATTATAGAAGAGCATAAACTACACCAAAGCACTAAGGTAAATAAAACCCATACCCCATAATAATGAACCTTCGAATTTGTATTTAAACAAAGTTTTATTCATCCATTTTCGTTTTGACTAAAAAGATTTCATTTAGTTGACTCCTTAAATCTCGACGATTGACTATGAATAGGCTATTATGAATTCGAACAAGCCGCTATGGTGAAATCGGTAGACACGCTGCTCTTAGGAAGCAGTGCGAGAGCATCTCGGTTCGAGTCCGAGTGGCGGCAGACCTTCTCTTCGAAAATAGATACAATATATTATAAATTATAGAATGAATTCAACTCCTGATTTATATTTCAGGATTCCTCCTTTTTAAAAATTTTATGATATTTTCAACTTTAGAACATATATTAACTCATATTTCCTTTTCGATCGTTTCCATTGTAATTACAATTCATTTGATAACTTTATTAATCGATGAAATCATAAAACTAAATGATTCGTCAGAAAAGGGAATGATAGCTACTTTTTTATGTATAACCGTATTATTAGTCACTCGTTGGATTTATTCGGGGCATTTCCCACTAAGTGATTTATATGAATCATTAATTTTTCTTTCTTGGAGTTTATCAGTTATTCATATAGTTCCATATTTAAAAAAAAAAAAAAGCCATTTAAGCACAATAACTGCGTCAAGTGTTATTTTTACCCAAGGCTTTGCTACTTCGGGTCTTTTAACTGAAATACATCAATCCGCAATATTAGTACCCTCTCTCCAATCCGAGTGGTTAATAATGCACGTAAGTATGATGATATTGGGCTATGCAGCTCTTTTATGTGGATCATTATTATCAGTAGCACTTCTGGTCCTTACATTTCAAAAAAACATAAATTTTTTTTGTAAGAGGAATACTTTTTTATTAAAACTAAACGAGGAACTTTCCTTTGGTGAAATACAATACATAAATGAA